ATGTTGATTATATAAAAAATCGGAGGCACCAATAATAATGGTTCGTCATGGGTAGGGACACTATTGCTAACATAATAACTTCTATACGAAATGCTGACATGGATAAAAAAGGAACAGTTCGAATCGCACATACGAAGATTACCGAAAGGATTGTTAAAATACTTCTACGAGAAGGCTTTATAGAAAATGTGAGAAAACATCGAGAAAGCACGAAAAATTTCTTGGTTTCAACTCTGCGACATCGAAGGAATAGGAAGGGGCGATATAGAACTATTTTAAAACGGATCAGTCGACCCGGTCAACGAATCTATTCCAATTATGAAAAAATTCCCAGGATTTTAGGAGGAATAGGTATTGTTATCCTTTCTACCTCTCGAGGTATAATGACAGACCGAGAGGCTCGACTAGAAGGAATCGGAGGAGAAATTTTGTGTTATATATGGTAATCCTTCTAGTATCCGAATTTAAATTGAATCTGCAACTTCCTATTTGTTTTGTGAAGGAAAGAGAAAGGACGGGTTGTCTAATATCATTCTTATTTTTTTTAGCTTTAGTTAATACTTAAAGAGGTTTATCTAGAATGAAAGATGAAAAATGGATCTTAGAAGGACTTGTAGTGGAATCACTTCGCAATGGTATGTTTCGAGTTCGTTTAGATAATGACGATCTGATCCTAGGTTATATTTCTGGAAAGATACGGCGTAGTTATATACGAATACTACCAGGCGATAGAGTCAAAATTGAAGTAAGTCGTTATGATTCAACCCGGGGGCGCATAATTTTTAGAATAGACCCTAAACCCCGCAACAAAGATTCGAACGATTAATTGGATTTATCAATCCTCCTTTCGTTGGGATACAATTTGAGGTTCAAAATTTCAAGAGATTTCTTTTTTTTTTCTAGAGTAGATTCGTAATTTCATTAAGGTAAGGAAAAACAAATTATGAAAAAAAGAGCCTCCGTTCGTAAAATTTGCGAAAAATGTCGACTGATCCGTAGACGGGGACGAATTATAGTAATTTGCTCCAACCCTAGGCATAAACAGAGACAGGGATAATATTTCTAAAAAAAAAAGGGACTCTACAACGTACCCAATGCACAAATAAAAGAAAAGATTTGTTTTGACACGAAATGGATATATCCATATATCTCTGACTCATTTTTATGAGATGATAAAATATGGCAAAACCTATATCAAGAACTAGTTTACCTAACTATGTGCGTTTTATTCCACGGAAAAATCCGCGTTTTACTTCACGGAAGTATCCGCGTTTTACTTCACGGAAAAGTAGTCTTCGAATATCCAAGGGGGTAATAAATATTCAAGCAAGTTTCAACAATACCATTGTAACGGTTACAGATACCCAGGGTCAGGTGGTTTCATGGTCCTCCGCCGGTACTTGTGGATTCAGGGGCCCAAGAAGAGGGACGCCCTTTGCTGCGCAAACTGCGACAGCAAATGCTATTAGTATAGTAATCGATCAGGGTATGCAAGAAGCAGACGTCAGAATAAAAGGTCCCGGTCTCGGACGAGATTCTGCATTACGAGCCATTCGGAGAAGTGGAATACGGCTAAATTGCGTCATGGACGTAACCCCTCTACCACATAATGGATGCAGACCTCCAAAAAAAAGACGCGTATAAATTGTAAAAATCTAAAACAGGAGGATTAATGAAAAAAGACGAAGTGAAGCGAATAGAACACATTGTCCAATGGAGTTGTGTTGCTACAAAGGAGATTAGCCAACATTATAAATATGGGCGTTTTGTTCTGTGTCCGCTTCGGGAAGGTCAAGCCGAGACGATCGCCATTTCGCTACGAAAGACTTTGCTTAGCGAAGTGGAAGGAATATGTATTACTCACGTAAATGTAATAGCAGCACACTACATCTCCTATGACTTTAGTAGAATAGTCGGTGTTAAAGAATCGGTAGCAGAACTTTTAACGAATTTGCAACAAATTGTCTTGAAAAATTCTGCCGACAGTGATAGTGATAGTGATATTTTCGACGCATCTATTTGTGTCAAGGGTCCTAGACACATAACTTCTAAAGACATCATCTTACCGCCTTCGTTGGATATTGTTGATGATACACAACATATAGCTACACTGGCGCTCCCAATCGAGTTGTGTCTTGAATTAAAAGTCGAGAGGATTAGGGGATCGTGTCTAAGGAGAGAAGATCGACTGCCAAGAAAAGGTTTTCCTATAATTCCATTATACTTGCCAATTAGAAAGATTAATTATTCTATTAAGTCCTTTGGGGAAACACTAGAGATACTTACTCTCGAAATATGGACGAATGGAAGTTATACACCCAAAGAAGCACTTTGGGAAGCCTGCCGCCATTTGGTTAATTTAACTTCTATCTTTTTCAATAACGAGAATCAGAACATCTCTCTAACGCGGACTAAAAACATGCTTTCGTCTCTCACAAAACCCTACTCTCCTCAGGAGGCGGCTGAACTAAGAATTACTGCCATGAAATTACAAATGATT